GGGACAGCTCATGATGTTCATATCGATCTATTATGCGCCTCTGCATCTAGCATTGGGTAGACCTCATACAATAACTGTACTAGCTCTACCGTATCTTTTGTTTCATTTCTTCTGGAACAATCACAAACACTTTTTTGATTATGGATCTACTACCAGAAACTCAATGCGTAATCTTAGCATTCAATGCGTATTCCTGAATAATCTAATTTTTCAATTATTCAACCATTTCATTTTACCAAGTTCAATGTTAGTCAGATTAGTCAACATTTATATGTTTCGATGCAACAACAAGATATTATTTGTAACAAGTAGTTTTGTTGGTTGGTTAATTGGTCACATTTTATTCATGAAATGGGTTGGATTGGTATTAGTCTGGATACAGCAAAATGATTCTATTAGATTTAATGTACTTATTAGATCTAATATGGCTCGAATCTTTAGTATTCTCTTATTTATTACCTGTGTCTACTATTTAGGCAGAGTACCGTCACCCATTATTACTAAGAAACTGAAAGAAACCTCAGAAACGGAAGAAAGGGGGGAAAGCGAGGAAGAAACAGATGTAGAAATAGAAACAACTTCCGAAACAAAGGGGACTAAACAGGAACAAGAGGAATCCACTGAAGAAGATCCTTCTCCTTCTCTTTTTTCGGAAGAAAAGGAGGATCCGGACAAAATGGATGAAACAGAAAAGATCCGAATGAATGGAAAGGGAAAAACAAAGGATGAATTCCACTTTAAAGAGACACGCTATAAAAATAGACCAATTTATGAAACTTCTTATCTAGATGGGAATCAAGAAAATTCGAAGTTAGAAATATTTCAAGATAAAAAGGATAAAGAGATATTCTGGTTTGAAAAACCTCTTGTTAATATTCTTTTCGACTATAAACAATGGAAGCGACCATTTCGCTATATAAAAAATGATCGATTTGAAAATGCTGTAAAAAATATTAAATTAAATAAATAAAAATTAAATTGAAATAAATAAAAATGTAAAAATTTTTTCTTATAATATAACTTATTTTTAATATAAATTAACTTACTTTTAAATTTTATAATTTAAAAAATAAAAATGAATAAAAAAATGAATACATAAAATAAATACAATAAGAGATAAGAAGAAATTCGGCCACCACCTATATATTTGATAACCTCTCCGACAAAAAAACTTGTAATACCGACTCCATTCGTAATTCCTTCAATTACTCGTTTATCAAAAAAATGAGTTAGTTGAGCTAATCCTCTTATACCGTTATTGAAGGATATTGCATAAAAAACATCTATGTAACCACGATTATATGACCAATCATATATCACATTTATTATTTTTTCCAAAAGAATTCGATTGGGAACACTTTTAAGAAATGAATTTCGGAAGTTCAAATTTTGTAAAGATGAATAAACAGGCTTATATAAAAAAGACGCTATAAATATTCCGATATAAGCTATACTCAATGAAAAACTTGCATTTGTCACAAATTCATACCAATCCACAGAATTATTTGAATTTTGATATATTATAGCTGGAGTTAACAATTTTGATAATATATCAAAATCCATTCCTTGTTGATTCAAAGGAATTCCTATGGCTCCAACGAACAAAGTAAATATACCTAATACAAGCATAGGAAAGAGCATAGTACTATCCGATTCATGGGGATACGAAAAAGTGTTCTTAATGCCAAAATGAGCAATAGTAATAAAGGGTCGCGTCATCTTTCTTATATTAATATCAATTGGATATGTCTTCTTCCCCAAAAAAGAAATCCTTTCATTATTATTCATTGTTAATAAAGATAATAACCGAAAATCTTTTTTAATTATTTTTTTCCCTTCTTTATCTTTTCCCCATAAAGATATTGAATAAAACGAGTTATTTGTTTTGCCGCTGTAATTTTGAAAATTAACATTTAAAGAGCCCTCAAACGTAAGTAAATAGATCCGAAACATATAAAATGCAGTTAATCCTGCTGTGGAAAAAGCTATTATTGCAAAAATCGGTGAATACAACCAACTATCATTAAGAATTTCATCTTTGGACCAAAAACAGGCAAGGGGTGGAATACCACAAAGGGAAAGTATACCTAATAAAAAAGCAGTTTTTGTAATTGGCACATGTTTTATTAAACCACCCATAAGAACCATATTTTGACTTTTATCTGGAGAATATCCAACAATAGCTTCCATTGAATGAATGATTGATCCGGACCCTAAAAACAACAATGCTTTTGAATAAGCATGAGTAATCAAATGAAATAAAGCAGCTCGATAAGACCCAATACCTAAAGCTAACATAATATAACCCAATTGAGACATTGTAGAATAGGCTAAACTTCTCTTAATATCTTTTTGAGCAAGAGCTAAAGTAGCTCCTAATAGTAATGTTATTATACCTATTAAGGCTATTATATTCATTATGTAAGGTATAACCATAAAAAGAGGAAGAAGCCGAGCGACAAGAAAAATTCCTGCTGCTACCATAGTAGCAGCATGTATAAGAGCTGAAATAGGAGTAGGTCCTTCCATAGCGTCAGGTAACCATACGTGAAGGGGGAATTGAGCGGATTTAGCAATTGCACCAGAAAATAATAAGAAGGCACACAAAGTAACAAATAAAAAATTAACTTCATTATTATAAATCAAACTATTGAATATTTCAAACAAATCCCGAAATTCGAAACTGCCCGTTATCCAATAAAGACCTAAAATTCCTAATAATAAACCAAAATCCCCGACACGATTAGTTACAAACGCTTTTTGACAAGCATTCGCGGCAATCGGTCGTGTGAACCAAAAACCTATTAATAGATAAGAACACACTCCAACTAATTCCCAAAAAATATAAATTTGTATCAAATTAGAACTAGTCACTAATCCCAGCATTGAAGTATTGAAAAAACTCATATAAGCAAAAAATCTCAAATATCCTTGATCATGAGACATATAATTGTCACTATAAATAAGAACCATAATTCCAACAGTAGTAATTAAGATTAACATAATAGAAGTAAGTGGATCGATCAAGTAGCTGAACTCTAAAGAAAAGTCATTATTGATGGTCCAAGACCATACATATTGATAGATATAACTGTTATTTATTTGCTGAATAGACAGATTGACTGAAAAAATCATAACTATACTTAACAATAAAACACTAGGAAAAGCCCACATGCGGCGAAGATTTTTTGTTGCCTTCGGAAAAAGGAGAAGTCCCACCCCTATTAACATAGGAATTATAACTGGAATGAAAGGTATGATCCATGAATATTGGTATGTATATTCCATAAAAATAAAAAAAAATCTTTTATTCTTAGTTAACTGTTTCTGATTCATCAGCTCTTATTTTTTTGAAAGGAGTCAGTTAATAAAAAAAATTAAGATAAGATATGTAAAACTAAAATAAATATTTTTTATTCTTAATTATTCTAAATCTTTTCCAAATACTTCAAACAAAAAAAAAAATAAAAATTTCAATTCTTATTACTTATTACAATTTACATAATACAATATTTTAATCTCTAGAGAGAGTAAGAACAAATAATTACACCAAAAAGAATATGTTATTTTAATAGAATTCATAAAAGACAGACACAGTCCATAACTTAACCCCAGAAAAAAAAAGAGTTATTTTTTTTTTTTTTAGTTCGTTTATTCAGAATCATTAACCAATGAAGTTTTTTAATTGAGTGAAGAAATTACAAAAATAAAAGGGCTTCTTTTTTATATAAAAAATAATGTATACTTTAACAGATTAACTACTAGTCTCATTTTAATTTTACAATTTTCATTAGGTGCACTCTTTTTTTGAGCTTGACCAATTAAGCAATTAATATAAAAAAAAAAATTATTAACGTTTTTTTATTAAATTCAAAAATAAAAGTTTGGTTTCTTAAACTTTTTGATGTATTTTATTACATGTATAAATATAGCATGACGAAAATAAACAACATAAAGGCACAACCGCTTTGATTTATATTTTTTTATGAAAAGAGTCGAATTTAGACAATAAAGAGAGAATTATATAGTAAAAAACAATTGGTTTTGAACAATAGATGTCTTTCACATCCAACTATAGAACTGAATACCCTATCATAATTTTTTAATGGCAGTTCCAAAAAAACGTACTTCCATATCAAAAAAACGAATTCGTAATAATATTTGGAAAAGGAAGGGGTATTGGGTAGCATTAAAAGTTTTTTCATTAGCGAAATCTCTTTCTACAGGGAATTCAAAAAGTTTTTTTGTACAACAAGAAATAAATAATTAAACATTGGAATAATCTGGATCTATCTCTGACTCTAAAAAGAGTCTAGTTTTGAATTTCGTTTAGAATTTATACTAATTTATATAGAATAATCTTTTTATATATAAATTAGTATATCTATATATAAATTATTTTCAAATAGGAAAGAACAAATATTTATTAGAAAAGAACAAACATAATATAAGATCTTTAATCCAAATTAATGATTCGTTGAAACTCATTTTTTAAGTTTAAAACTTGTTTTGGAATTTTCTGAACACTCATTTTAAAAAATAATTATCAATATATAATCCTTATCCTTATATATCCCTTATATCCCTCGTATAAAATATCCACCTAAATGCGACAAGAAGCTTTTATCAATGGATATTTTATACGAGAAATGTATCAATTTTGGTCATAAAAAAAAATAATAAAAAGAAAAAAAGAACATTGAATTGCGGTAAAAACTATGTAGTTAGAAAAGTTCCATTTTAGGAGAGTATAAACTAAAAGAACTCCATTGTTAATGTTACGTTAAATAAAATAATAAAAAATAAGGATTATTATTGTAACTAGGTTCAAATCACTATTTTTTAAACGAGTTTTGATTCATCAATTTCTTTATTCATGAATTTCAATGTTTCTTATAAAATAAAACTAAAAAATATTGTGAGTACTTTAACCTCGACAATTGAATAAAAATAGGTTATTATGATTTCGAAAAGCCGCTATGGTGAAATCGGTAGACACGCTGCTCTTAGGAAGCAGTGCTAGAGCATCTCGGTTCGAGTCCGAGTGGCGGCATGGCATCTTATAAAAGAATAAGTCCTATAATGAATTCTATTCCCGATTTCCATTTCTATAATTGGGAGATTCTCCTCTTTTTTTATAATTTTTTTATGATATTTTCCATTTTAGAGCATATATTAACTCATATATCCTTTTCGGTTGTTTCAATTATAATTTCAATTCGTTTGATAATCTTATTAGTTAATGAAAGCGTAGGACTATATGATTCATCAGAAAAAGGCATAAAAACTACTTTTGTCTGTATAACAGGATTATTAGTTACTCGTTGGATTTATTCAAGGCATTTACCTTTAAGTGATTTATACGAATCATTCATTTTTCTTTCATGGAGTTTGTCCATTATTCATATGGTTCCGTATTTAAAAAAAAATATAAACCCTTTAAGCGCAATAACCGCGCCAAGTGTTATTTTTACCCAAGGCTTTGCTACTTCTGGTTTTTTAACCGAAATGCATCAATCCGTACTATTAGTACCCGCTCTCCAATCTCATTGGTTAATGATGCATGTAAGTATGATGGTATTTGGCTATGCATCTCTTTTATGTGGATCATTATTATCAGTAGCTCTTATAGTCATTACATCTCGCAAAGTCATAAGTCTTTTTGAGAAAAGCAATAATGAGTCGTTTTGTTTTGATGAGATCCAATACATGAACGAAAGAAACAATGTTTTATGGAACACTTCCTTAATTTCTTCTAGGAATTATTATAGGTCTCAATTGATTCAACAATTGGATCATTGGAGTTATCGTATTATTGGTATAGGTTTTATCTTTTTAACCATAGGTATTCTTTCGGGAGCAGTATGGGCAAATGAGGCATGGGGCTCATATTGGAATTGGGATCCGAAAGAAACTTGGGCATTTATTACTTGGACCGTATTCGCGATTTATTTACATATTCGAACAAATAAAAATTTTGAGGTTGTAAATTCTGCAATTGTAGCCTCTATGGGATTTCTTATAATTTGGATATGCTATTTTGGGGTCAATCTGTTAGGAATAGGGCTACATAGTTATGGTTCATTTACCCTAACATCTAACTGAAAAAAGGACCTAATGAACACAAATAAACATGGGACAGCATATATATAAGAAAACATCGTGTAAGCCATCGAGAACCTTTTGAATCAAAATCAAACTAGTGATTCAAAAGGTTCTTACAAAGGCCAAACATATCTGGTTAAAAGTATAATTCATTTTTATTTTTAACTTAAGTTAAAAATAAACTTAAGAGAAGAAAAAATATTTGTTTTTTGTAATTGTACAACGAATTTTTTAAACATCTTATTCTTATTATACTATAAGATTGATGTTTGATTTTTTATTTTATTAATTTTTTTAATAATTATCTATAAAAATAATTAGATATAATATCTTCGACCTTGTCAACGGATAGTGAGAAAACGAAATCCGGATAAATACCAATACCTATTACAGGTAAAAGGATAGAGATCGAAACAAATAACTCTCTCGGTCCAGAATCAAAAAAATAAGAGTTTGGAGCATTAAAAAACTTGTATCCATAGAACATTTGGCGTAACATAGATAATGAATAAATAGGAGTTAATATCATTCCAATTGCCATTACAAATGTAATTAGTATTTTTGTTATTAAAAAAAATTTTTGGCTGGTAATTAGTCCAAAAAATACTATTAATTCTGCAACAAAACCACTCATCCCCGGTAATGCAAGGGAAGCCATCGATAAGATACTGAAAGTCGTGAATATTTTTGGAACTGGGATCGCCATTCCGCCCATTTCGTCGAGATAAACAAGACGTATTCTATCAAAACTCGTTCCTGCCAAGAAAAAAAGTGCAGCGCCAATAAAGCCATGAGATATTATTTGTAAAATGGCTCCATTGAGGCCCATATCACTTATAGAGCCAATTCCTATAATTATGAAACCCATATGAGATACGGAGGAATAGGCTATTCTTTTTTTTAAATTACGTTGACCGGGAGATGCTGAAGCTGCATAGATTATTTGAAGTGTGCCTACTATCATCAACCAGGGAGCAAATATAGAATGAGCGCGGGGCAATAATTCCATATTGATCCGAACCAATCCATATGCTCCCATTTTTAATAATATTCCGGCTAGAAGCATACAAGTACTGTAATGTGCCTCTCCATGGGTGTCTGGTAACCATGTATGTAAAGGTATAATCGGTGATTTGACAGCAAAAGCAATAAGAAATCCAATATAGAATATTATTTCCAGTACTACTGGATAAGATTGATTAACTGATATTTCAAAATTGAATGTTGGTTCATTGGAACCATATAAACCGATACTCAGAACTCCCATTAATAAAAAAACGGAACTTCCTGCAGTGTACAAAATAAACTTTGTAGCTGAATATAAACGTTTTTTTCCCCCCCACACAGATAGAAGTAGATAAACGGGAATTAATTCTAACTCCCACATGATGAAAAAAAGTAAAAGGTCTCGAGAAGAAAATGATCCTATTTGACCACTATACATTGCTAACATCAGGAAATGGAATAATCGGGAATCTCGAGTAACCGGCCGAGCCGCTGAAGTAGCTAAAGTGGTGATAAATCCTGTCAGCAAAATAGGTCCTATAGAAAGTCCATCTATTCCCAATCTCCAGTAAAAATCAAAAAAATTGATCCATTTATAATCCTCCGTCAGTTGCATTAATGGATCGTCCAATTGGAAATGATAATAGAATGCATAAGTTATTAGAAGGAGTTCTACGGTACATATAAATATAGTGTACCACCTAATTATCTTATTTCCTCTATGAGGAAGAAAGAAAATTAAGGAACCCGCGAATATTGGCAAAACTACCACTATTGTTAACCAAGGAAAATAATTCGTAGTAAAAACAAGATACACTTGGACCAGAAAAATCCGTGCTCGAAAAAGAAAATATATATTTTCTTTTTCGAGCAGGGGGATTTTTGTCGGTAAAAAAAAAGAAAATATATTCAGGTGGGATTTGGGAAAGGGATCAATAAGCTAGGCCCATGCTTCGAGTTGTTTCATGCCATAAATAAACTCGAACACTCAAGTAATCCGTTGGACAGGCGGATTCACATCTCTTACAACCAACACAGTCTTCTGTTCTTGGAGCAGAAGCAATTTGCTTAGCTTTACATCCGTCCCAAGGTATCATCTCTAATACATCTGTGGGGCAGGCTCGTACACATTGAGTACACCCTATACATGTATCATAAATCTTTACTGAATGTGACATTGGATATATAAATTTTTGAACATCATAAATTTTCGATCTAGTAAACTTGTAAATGAATTATACATATATTTAGACACCAGATGAATCAATGATTTACCATAATTTTTCTAATCAATCTGCTTCCAGATCGACTCCTACGAGAGGTCCAAGATACTTTGATTTCTTGCATTTTTTGTAAACACGATCAATACGTTATGTATCATCCATGTTAATTTGATTTGATAAATATTAGAACTTCTATGATTAATACACTACTACTTATTCAACAAATTCGATTGATTGATACGAGTTGATTTTTTGTTACGATAAATTGCGGAAACAATAGCTGGTCCAATAGCTGCTTCAGCGGCTGCAATAGCTATAACAAAAATTGAAAAAATATTTCCTTTTAATTGGCGACTATCAAAAAAATCAGAAAATGTTACGAAATTTATATTAACTGCATTCAGTATAAGTTCAAGACACATAAGGGCTCTAACCATATTTCGACTTGTGATCAATCCATAAATACCGATAGAAAATAAATAGGCACTCACAACAAGTACATGTTCGAGCATCATTGACCAACTCCTTATCAATTTTGATTCATTTCAAGATGAAAAACAATTTAATGAGTTTAAGTGACTAGAATAAAAAAAAGTACTGAATAAGGGAATCTATTGCCAATAGATCAAATAAAATAATTTCTATTTTAGACATAAACAATCTTCAAATAAGATTGAAGTGAGCGGAAATGGATGTGATAACACAGAACAAAGTTTCATTTTGATTTCGGTTACTAGTTCGAAAGATTTATTACTGGCGGGCCACAGCAATTGCGCCTATCAAAGCAGCTAAAAGAATTATCGAAATGAGTTCAAATGGAAGAAAAAAATCTGTTGATAAATAAATTCCAATTTGTTGACTGTTACTTATCAAATCTTGCTCTATAATTTGGTTTGATCTTGTAGTCCAAATAATCCCGTACCATGACGTATCCAGAATAGTAGTCATTAGTGAAACAAAAATACCTGTACAAACCAACAAAGTAACGCCATCCCCAACGGTCCAAAGATGAAAATCTTTGGAATATTCTGAACCGTTCATGAACATGACAGCAAATATAATTAAAACATTTATAGCTCCCACGTAAATAAGGAGTTGTGCGGCAGCTACAAAATGAGAGTTTGATAGAATATAGAATAAGGATATACAAACAAGAACCAGTCCCAACGAAAAAGCAGAATAAATTGGGTTGGTAAGTAATACTACCCCTATGCCTCCTAATATAAGACCGGATCCCAAAAAGACTAAAAGAAAATCATGTATTGGTCCGGGCAAATCCATTATATGTAAAGAGATAAATAAATTGAAATTTTTTCATGACCTTATTGAACCACCAGGGAAATTTTTTCTGAAAAGTTCTTAATTGAATTAAATCCTAAGAAATGTGAATTGATGTAGGTACAGTTCTTGGACTAATATCATTCTTTATCTTAAAGTTAAAGAGTGGTTCAAAACTATATTTAGATTTCGAAAAAATTACAGATATATTCATAGATTTTCAATCCAAATTGAAGCACGAACCAACCAATCAATAGTTAGAATTTGTAGTTAGTGACTAAACAAAATAAACGAAAAAAACGGCATTCCTTTCGATCAAAACTGAACCTTATAAATAAATTGGAAATTACTCTTTATCTTTAATCAAAGGATTTACTTTTTTTGATTTC